GGGAGAACAAAAGAAGAACCTTTCGGACGAAATCAAAGAGGGATCTTTTTTTCCTTTAGAGATACCTGTTTTGAATGGTTGTATAAATAGGATTTCTTATACAATTCATATATATCTCTAGAATAAAGAAAAAGAAATATCAATCTTTACTTCACACGTCGTGTCACATATGAATTATTCATTTTTTGCAATTTGGAGAGATGGCTGAGTGGACTAAAGCGGCAGATTGCTAATCTGTTGTACGAGCTATTCGTACCGAGGGTTCGAATCCCTCTCTCTCCGTTTCCTACGCTCACTTGATATTTATCTTTCTAATTCTATAAACCCCGAGTCCCTTTGGTTTGGTTGGATTGATGATTTAATTTAGATAAATGAAATGTATGGAATAGGTAAAATTGGAAGTTAAGAAGATGGATTTATAAACTGAACCAAAAAAGGAAAGAAAAAATCTATTATTCTTTATTCTTCGCGTCCAGGATTACGTCCTGGGTCATTAGACAGGAATCCGAAGATGAAGAGCGAAACAAAGAATATCACCACCGTATAAACGAACAGTTTGAGAGTAAGCATTACAAATCTCCAAGACCTGTTGGGGGAGAAAAAGGGAATAGATTCTCAACCTTTGTACCATCTCATTTTTTGACACCAAGAAACGAAGTGGTTTTTAGAAAAGAAAGGAATTAACAGGAATTCAATTCATTTGTATTGTAATAAAATAAGGTTCTGATTCCTTCGTTACCAAAATAATCTCGTCATACCTACAATGCGATTTGTTGATATTGCATTGCGGGGGATCAGAATACCGTATGCGCTCCATGGATGGAGGGTCAGAATGAGGAAATGAGGTGATCTGGATTCACAGAGTCTATCGAAGAATGTTCAATGTTTGAATCGAGGGTTCTTGTCTTAATGCACTACTTATCTCATCTTTCTTGGTAAAATATTTTTTTGGATAAATCGTGAATCTTTCTAGAACAGTATCAAGGATCTCATCGAAAACTTACAGCAGCTTGCCACACAAAGGCTAAGAGAAAAAAGAGCACAGGTATGACCGGCATAACATCCACGATTGGGTTCAAAAAAGCATAAGCCTCGGGCAATTTTGCGAAGAAAAAACCACTCGGCTGAAGGGCAGAATTAAGACAGATACAGATTAAACTAAAGATATTAGGCATAACAAATATTTTGTTCTTTGAATAATATCATTTTTATTGAGTTATTTCTTGATTTGATATAAGGGAAAAAATCAAGAAAGAGGATAGGTAGTCCTTCTTCCTTTGAATTCCCCCAATCAAAGATCCTTCAATTGTCAAATTGAATTATACGGAATCATACTTTCATACAATATCTTAATTATCTTAATTTAATTATATGTAATGATCAATGAATTTAGTTTTATTCCGGATCTACACGTGTCGAATCTCAGCAACAACTTCTTTCTTCCATAGATACTGGGCTGGAATTGACGAACACCCGATACCAATATTAATGTATATTCGTGTTTGAATAGAAACATAAATGGGGCGTGGCCAAGCGGTAAGGCAACGGGTTTTGGTCCTGTTACTCGGAGGTTCGAATCCTTCCGTCCCAGTTAAATTCCATCTTAACTTAACAAATATTATTTGTTCTCTTTAATCATCTAAATTTCTATTTAGGAGGTTCATGTTGGATACAATGTAATCGTAATCTATTCTTTCTTTCTAGTTTGGTTTTTAATGTTAATGATTCTTTTCTGAATTAGACTTTACCTTTCTATTCTGTTTCCTACACACGGAATTCACTTTCAATGACTGACACACGTATGAAAAATCCATGATTGTGGTATAGGCGTGGGGGGAGCATAGACATAGATCCATTGAGAAGATATTTTTTATTTAATTCCAAATTGGATTATTCAGTCTAGGTCCGTACCGTTCATATTGGAGTTAGTTAGTCAAAAGAAACTTTATGCTTAAATCCATGAAATTCTTATTCCTGCATGATCCATTCTGAGTCGAAATGTTAAAGAAACCTCTTCTATCTTCTAACTTTTAATTAATGGTAAAGCAGATATGGTAATCGTATCTCATTTCATAATTATCCCAATTTCTAATTCATTTTATTTGGATTCTAATGGGGGTTCGGGTTCGTGGTACCAATTCCATCAACGGGATTCGAGTTCCTAAGACTGGACTAAAATGCAAAATGGGAATAAAAAACGGATCTGGACCTATTTTGTTTTGCACTTATACGTGTCTGGTACTGGTATAGCACGCAGCTTATACAGCTTATAAGAAAAGAAGATTCTTTTCTTGGTTGACCGGGTATGCATGATTCATAATCCAGATGAAATGTTTTTTAGATATGTGCTGATCAGCAATGGAAGGTATCAATTGCAATATCTGTGGCTATTCCCGATTTTATCAACAAACAATCAAGTTCAATAGGAATAGATGCATTGTATTGTACCCAATTTGCATCTGGTTCTAATGAACTGATGAATAATGGAATTGTAAATCAATTGGTAGGCAGAATCGTGGATTTAATTTACTTGACTTTATCGAACGACTCTGGAAGCAAAAAAGCAGAATATGCCGAAAATAAACATGCCTCCCTTTTGTATTGTTATTGTTCTATTTCAGTAAGAACAAACAACAAACAGTCTTTGGTTTCGGTCAGAAATTTCTGTGATGCCTTAAAATATCCACGATTACCCACGGTAACAGCTGTATATATAACATAACCCGATGGATACCGAAAGATCATGCCGCTTTGATTCTGATTTTCTCAATCAGATGAAAGAATGAATCGAGAACGTTCACTTTATCTTATTTTATTTACTTTACTTTACTGTGTCTTTTTTTATTCATTTTTTTTACTTTTACTATATTTCTTATTATGTTTGATGCTCATGAACAAAGAAATGAAATTAGTTTTAGATTTTGTTTCTCGTCCCATTTATCTGGTTTAGACAGTTAATGATTTAAGGAAAAGCAAAATTCAATTTAATGTTATTATGATGATCAAAATTGACGTCTAGGAGATATCCGTAATTACAGTTATTCGTTGTGATTGCACAGACTTGCTGATTGATTCAGAGATCAAATTGAGTCTTTACGGAAGAACTACTTTCCATCAATAACAATGATGGCAAAGTACGAGATTTTTTTATATGAAACCATTTTGAATGAATCCTTGATACTCGATGAAGTCTGAGATTAGTTAATTTATGATTTACCATCAGACCACTTTGGCCCTTTCCGGTTCATTGGAATGGCTTAATCAGTTACTAACTCATTCTTTTCCGGTATTGGAAATCCAATTCAAGATCTTTAGTTTAGCTTAGTCGTTCGAGCAAGAATTGGCTCATTTCATTCATGACTGATCGTCACAAATGATCAGGTTGTTAACTAACTTCTTGTTTATTCGTCTTTCTTACAAATGGTGAAATAAATGAGTCATACGCTAGAATCAGGGGGCAAACTGGATACTTGTTAGATATACATATGCGTCCATGGAGAATATCAAAAAATAGAATAAAAAAAAGATCAATCAATGACTATTCATGATTTAATTCCATATTGAATCAATCCCGTACCGATTCCGAATTATAGGAATGTTTGTTATGGTAAAACTTCGTTTGAAACGATGTGGTAGAAGGCAACGTGCGACTTGAATGACATGATCGGCTGTGGATTTTGACATCCATCATCTTCAATGAGGATGCTCTTGGCTCGACATATTTTGTTCTGTTTCACCATTACTCCACGATGTTGGGTTGTAATGTAAATAAAATAGTACATGATGGAGCTCGAGAATAAATGATTATCAGAGGCAGGATCTAGGGTTAGTGCCAATCAATAATTTGGAACGACTTCGTAACGTAAGTATATCTTCGATATAGAAAAGGTCAAATTGGACCGAGTTTTAAATAAAAAAGTTTGCTGTAATTGGTGAGACTATTTCGATGATATGAGACTATTTCGATGATAAAGAAGTGTATCACAGGGGAATTAATGGAATTGAATCATTCGTATGATTCTTCGACGTAAAGAAATAGCCAAAAGGTATGTTGCTGCCGTTCCGGAAGATTAAAGATCACCGAAGTAATGTCTAAACCTAATGATTCAAGGATAAGTGATTCCAAAACAAGAAAACACCATTTTCAATGATTGTCTCAATCAAGTGGATTGGATCATAATAAGTAAGAAATGGAAATATATTCCAGACGAGACAAAAAAGGGGTTATAGACCGCTCAATAAATATTTATTTAAGGATTTTTTAAGGATTTCTTTTTTAGTCCTTTGAGAATTACCCAACTTGAGTTATGAGGACGAATGATATTTTTTTTATTTTTATAGGAAGGAAGAAGGAAAAAAGACGACTCCAATCATAATTTAATTGATGATTTCAAGGATCCGTTTGCTATAGATTTCCATAAATTTAAATCATTCTTTCTCGAGCCGTATGAGGAGAAAACTTCCTATACGTTTCCAGGGGGGGGGGGGTATTGCCCATCCATCTATCCCAATGAGCCACCTATCGAATCATTGCAATTGATGTCAGATCCCGCAGAGAGGGAAGAGATCTTCGGAAAGTAGGCTTTTACGACCCGATAAAGAATCAAACTTATTTAAATGTTCCTGCTATTCTATATTTCCTTGAAAAAGGAGCTCAACCCACGGGAACTGTTCATGATATTTCAAAAAAGGCAGAGGTATTTAAGGAACTTCGAGTTAATCAAACAAAATGAAATTAATGAAATCAAAAGATGGCCAGTACCGGTATAGTAGCTAGTTCTAGTTTTGTTTAATTGTTTCTCCGCCACTCTCTTGCTATATTCATACCTATTCACTATTCTTCCTATATGGTTTGAGATAATGTAAGGACAAAGAATGACAAAGAATTTCTTTGTCTTTTTATATTTATATGAATATGAGAGGGATAGAAAAAGGATTATATGTAATAACTGAAATCCATGAAATTATGGGATTACCATTAATCAGATGGTTTTCCTTGGGACTCCCTCAAGAAACAAGAGGTCAATCTTGGGGCCTATAGTGATAGTGAATAAATACGATATTCTTTTTTACCTACTTCTTCTTTACTTCACTTCATTTTCATTTCTTGTAGTGCCAATCTAACACAAGGCCTTATCCTATTTATATTTAGTTTATTTATTGTATTTTGTTTTATTTGGTTTCCCAATATTTCGTTTGTATTGACAATGGTCTCTCGAACGAATAGAATACAATAGAATTCGATCGTAGATAAATCGATCTATTCTTGCGGTTTCATAGGTTTGGTTTTTTACTTCATTCAAAGGATTGGTTTGAGGGATCGTCTGTGACACAGGAAGTATTTTTTTATTTACTAAAGCTATACTTATCTGTGAATCTGCTCTTCCTTATTGTATAGATTTTTTATAATCATAGTTTCTTCTAAACTTGCTGTTATTCTTATACTTATTTATGTTAGTTCAATGTTTTGACTTGACTGGTTCCGGTAATCAAATCTCTTGATTTTTATTCCGATCGTAATTAGATCCTTATCTGGGTTGCTAACTCAACGGTAGAGTACTCGGCTTTTAAGTGCGGCTATGATCTTTTACACATTTGGATGAAGCGGATTCGTCCATACCATCGGTAGAGTTTGTAAGACCACGACTGATCCTGAAAGGGAATGAATGGAAAAAACAGCATGTCGTATCAATGGATAACTCTGAGAATACTTCATTCTTATCTGGTCATATCAGATCGGTAAAAAATGTCCTTTTGATTCTTAGCTAGAACGGTTCCAAATTCATTCACAGTTGGGTCAAGTGAATAAATGGATAGAGCTATATGGCTCCAATTAGAAGGAAAAACCAAAAGCAACGAGTTTCCGTTCTTATCTTAATTCGAACGAATACCCGATCTAATTAGACGTTAAAAATATATTAGTGCCTGATGCGGGAAAGGGCTCTCCTGCGAGTGGATCATTGATTCCTTAAAAAAAATCCTAACTATTCACTGTTCTCCATTAGTTACTGGAGTGTAACCGAATGTGTATAAGAAACGGTGTACTGATAAATCAAATTAACTCATTCCAAAGTCAGAAGAGCGATCGGGTTGCAAAAATAAAGGATTTCTAATACACAATCTCTTCTAACTATACCCAAACACGAACGAGTTGGATGGAAAAGGAGAGGATGTGTTGATTAGACGTCTTGTCTCCAGGGTATCAGTTTTTACGATATACCTTGTTAGGACCATATCGCACTATGTATTTATTATTTAATAACCCAAGAAATCCTCCCCCGCATGCGGTGCAAGTTTCATTGCAAACAAATGGATAAATTGCAATACGAATTGCAAGGCTATTTAGAAATAGATAGATACCGGAAACAGCGCTTCTTATATCCACTTCTTTTTCGGGAGTATATCTATGCACTTGCTCATGATCATGGTTTAAATAGTTCGATTTTTTATGAACCCACGGAAAATTTAGGTTATGACAATGACAATAAATCTAGTTCACTAATTGTGAAACGCTTAATTACTCGACTGCATCAACAGAATCATTTGACCATTTCGGTTAATGATTCTAGGCTCGTTGGGCCCAACAGGAGTTTTTATTCTCAAACGATACCAGAGGGTTTTGCAGGAATTATGGAAATTCCATTCTCGGTGCGATTAGTATCTTCCCTAGAAAGAGAAAGAATAGCAAAATATCAGAATTTACGATCTATTCATTCAATATTTCCCTTTTTAGAGGACAAATTATCACATTTATGTTATGTTTCAGATATACTAATACCCTACCCAATCCATCTGGAAATCTTGCTTCAAACTCTTCGCACTCGGATACGAGATGCTCCTTCTTTGCATTTATTGAGATGTTTTCTACACGAGCATCATAATTGGAATAGCCTTATTACTTCAAATAAATCTTTTTCAAAGGAAAATCAAAGATTATTCTTGTTCTTGTATAATTCTCATGTATATGAATGCGAATCCGTATTAGTTTTCCTTCGTAAACAATCCTCTCATTTACGGTCAATATCTTCTCTAGCCTTTCTTCAGAGAACACATTTTTATGGAAAAATAAAACATCTTGTAGTGACGCCTCATAATGATTCTCAAAGGACCCTGCCCCTCTGGTTCTTCAAGGAACCTTTGATGCATTATGTTAGGTATCAAGGAAAATCCATTATGGCTTCAAGGTGTACTAATTTACTGATGAAGAAATGGAAATATTACCTTGTCAATTTCTGGCAATGTCATTTTCACTTATGGTCTCAACCGGGTAGGATCCATATAAATGAATTATCCAATCATTCTTTCTATTTTCTGGGCTATCTTTCAGGTGTACGACTAACGCCTTGGGTGATAAGGAGTCAAATGCTAGAGAATTCATTTATGATCGATACTGCTATTAAGAGATTCGATACAATAGTCCCAATTTTTCCTCTGATTGGATCGTTGGTTAAAGCAAAATTCTGTAACGTATCAGGGTATCCTATTAGTAAGTCAGTCTGG